TTCTTTTTTTTTTTTTTATTCCATAACAAGCCTTTTTGTTTCAAATAATAGTCATTGGAACAAAAAAAAGGCCCGGCGAGGTACTGACCTGGCCAGGCCGTAGAATTTTAAAAAGCTCTTGCAGACGAAATCAAAGAGGTACTTTTTATATTATTTATATATTTCTTACTTATATAAATTACTACTATATATTTATTTGATTTTTTACTTATAAAATATATATTATTTTATTTAGGTATTTATAATTATATAGGTAATTATATATATATTAATATGAATTTATATTCATTTTATATTCATTGGAATAGTGGATTGGAGATATTTCTTTCGAGCCCTTCTTACTTTATTTTATATCAATATCAATGGAATTACTTTTTTTCTATATTTTGTATATTTTTATATGTCTAGATAATTATATATCTATATAATAAACTAAATAAACTAATAATAGAATAAAAATAATATAAGAAAAGAAGAGGTATAAAAGAAAGACCCTTTTTTCAAACCTTACTTTTTGTGTAATGTAACATAGTAATTATCCTTTTCAGATGGGGGAGATGGCTGAGTGGACTAAAGCGTCGGATTGCTAATCCGTTGTACGGGTTTTTCGTACCGAGGGTTCGAATCCCTCTCTTTCCGCTTTTGTCAATGACTTGGTATTTTTTTTTTTATTTATCTTTCAATTTAGACGAGTCTTTTTTTTTATTTAATAGTTAAAGATGTGGAATAGATAAAATCCTAAGAACATTTAAAAATCGATCAAGGAAAATAAAAACTTTCTTTTTTATTCGTCACGTCCAGGATTACGTCCTGGATCATTAGATAGGAATCCGAAGATAAAGAGAGAAACAAAGAATATCACTACTGTGTAAACAAATAGTTTGAGAGTAAGCATGACACAATCTCCAAGATCATTTTTTTTTGGGGGGGAAAAAAAAGAGAATAGATTCTCCATTTTTATACCACATATATCTTATTTTGACACCAAGAAATGGTTTTTATAAATCTAGAAATAGAAAATAATTTTCAGAAATTCATTTATAATGGAATATGAGTCAAGTCTTTCATTACCCATTTTTTTCATACCCACAATTAGATATTGTGGGGGACTCTAATAAGTTCTTTCAATGTAAAAAAGGTCCGAATGCGGAAATGAGGTGATCCCCAGACTTTTTGTGGCGATACAAGAATTTCAATATTTGAATCGAAGTTTTATACTATAAAACTTATCTGATCTTATCATATCAATTGTTAGAATTTTTTTTAGAACAAATCATGAATTTTTCTAGGACAGTATTCAAGATCTCATCGAAAACTTACAGCAGCTTGCCAAACAAAAGCTAAGAGAAAAAATAGCAGAGGTATTACTGGCATAATATCTACGATTGGATTCAAAAAAGCGTAGGCCTCGGGCAATTTGGCGAAGAAAAAACTATTTGAAGAAAGAGCAGAATTAAGCCAGATACAGATCAAACTAAAGATATTAAGCATAACAAACATTTTGTTCTTTGTTTTGTTCTTGAAGATAATTGTATTTATTTTGATTTTGATTGAGTTCTTAATATGAGTTATTAATAATTGATAATATAATGTTATTTTTTTTTTAGTTTAAGTTCTAGAAAAAAATGAGTAAAAACTCAAAATTAAAAAATAAAAAGAAGGTAGACCAAAAAACTTTTCTTTGATTTGAACTAACTCAATCAAAAATACTTCAATTCTAAAATGAAAAGAGAATAGAAGAAATCATACTTTCATACAATATCTTAATTGAATTATATGTAATGATCAATAAATTTCGTTTAATTTGATATCTAAATGTATCAAAATCCTAGTGCCAATCTATTCTATCGATATTTGGACTATAATTGACGAACAACTAATAACAATATTAGTGTTTATTAATGTCGAATATAAATATAAAATGGGGCGTGGCTAAGTGGTAAGGCAACGGGTTTTGGTCCCGGTATTCGGAGGTTCGAATCCTTCCGTCCCAGAACATACCTATTATATATTATATATATCATATCAGATTATATATATTGTAATATATCATATCAGATTATATATATTCTAATATTGTATTAGAATACATATTTTCTATCATAAGAAAAGATTGTCTTTTTTTTTTTTTAAACAACTTTCTGTTTTTTTATTAAGACTATAATCAAATAATAAATAATATTATATAGAATATGATTCTTTTTTCTTATTATTCTTATAATGATTGATTCTTATCTTCTTATCTGAATTATATCTTTTTCAAAAATGGAATCGTATTCAAATAACACCAAATAACACACAAATATAATTGAATCGATTTGTATCCAGGTAAGATGGGAGCATAGATCAAAAGAAGAGAAAAGAGTTTTAATTAAAAAAGCAAAATCCGGGGACGGGCTTTTCATTGTATGCCTATCCCTCTCATATTGAAGTTCGTTAGTCATAAAAAAGAAAAAAAAAGCCTTACTTACGATATTCATTGGAATTTTAAATGCTGCATTCTAAGTGGTGCAGCCTGATTTTAAATTTTTAAAAACGGGTGTGTTTTTGATATTGGGGTACTAATTAACTTCAATCAATAATCTATAGGATTAGGATTCTTTTTTGTGTTTTCTCTAATGAATAATTGTAAATCTATGTAACAATTGAGACAAAGTTTAATATCTTATTCACTTTACCTTAGGTAAAGGTTGCAAAAAGATTATTGAATTTTTTCAAGTCAAATAAACTACGCAGAAAATGAAGAAATGCTTATATGTATGTCTTGTTATCGTTCTATTTCATTGAAAACTTTATTTATTTCAATTCATTTTTGCGAAAATAGATTTGTGATCCCTAAATGAAAAATATTTAACATAGAATATATAGAATATATATATAATTACTTTCAAAAACATTTGTTTAGATATGATAGATATGGGAATCTCCTATTCTTTTCTTTCGATTATGATTTATCAAAAATAAAAACAACCCCAATACTCCCTTAAATCAGTCTTTATTCTCCACCCCATTAAATTAATTAAACTAATGAAAAAAAAACAAATTTAATTTTTTTTTGATCTATCTCTATCTATTTGTTTGAAATGATTGATGTATTAATCAGAATATGAATTTCTCTCTCTTATTATCTTATTATGAGAATACGGTTTTTACTTTTTTTTACTGTAAAACTTTATTCAAATAATGTAATGATATTGAAATAGGAAATCTTTCAATCAATTTAATCTTTTGAATAATGTCTTACGAGTCCTTGGTACTTGAAGAAGTGTTAAATTGATGAATCTATTTTTTCAAGTCACTTGAAGATTGAAGATGCAGATTAAAAAAAAAAGAATTTATTTGTGTTATTTATTATTTCGAATTTTTATATTAGAATTTGAAATTCTAATATAAAAATCTATGGAGTTAAATTGAATTCTTGCTGAGACTTCTTCATAAATTACCTATTCATAAAAGTATAGATTACTATGTACCGATAGAACCAATGATTATTCATGATTCCATAATTGAATCAATTACATACTGGTTACAGCAACCTACTAGAAAAATGTTATGGTAAAACTTCGTTTAAAACGATGTGGTAGAAAGCAACGTGCGACTTGAAGGATATGGTCGGTTGTGGATTCTGACATCCGCCATTTTTTTTTTATATTCATTATATAGGAATGAGGGTGCTTCTGGCTCGACATCGTTTGTTCTGTTCCACTAGAAAAACCTCATTTTTTGGGGGGTTGTGGTGTAAATAGTACATGATCATGATGGAGCTCGAGTAAAAAGTATTGATTCATTTTTTAGGGGCACGGATCTAGGGTTAGTGTTAATTAATAAGTTGAAACAACTTCGTAAATATATTTTCGATATAGAAATCGAAAGGATCCAATTCTAGTAAGTTTAAAATTCATAAGGAAAATTGCTTGGAATTGGTAAAACTGTTTCGATCAAAAGTGTATCACGCGGGAATCAACCATTTGTATGATTCTTTGATAGAAAGAAATTACAAAAATGGTATGTTGCTGCCATTTTTTGAAATGATTAAAGATCACCGAAGTCATGTCTAAACCCAACGATTCAAGGGAACGATAAAGAATTCTGGAACAAGTAAATACCGTTTTCAGTTGTCTCAATAAATAGATCATAATGAAGAATCAAAAAAATTCTAAAGGAGACAGACAAAAAATGCGTGGTTAGAGACCGCTCAATAAACGAAATGCCTAAAGGTTTTCTTTTGGGTTATTTGAAAATTATCCAACTTGAGTTATGAGGATATGAATACGAATGATTTTTTTTCTTTTTTCGGACAATAATAAGAATAAGGAAAAGCACTTAAATCATAGTTTAATTGATTTGATGATTTTATGGATCTATTTAATATGAATTAAAAATTCTATACATAGACATAATTTCGAATTTGCTTGAGCCGTACGAGGCGAAAACTTCTTATACGTTTCTAGGGGGGGAGTATTATTCATCTACATCTATCCCAATGGGTGGTTTATCGAATCGTTGCAATTGATGTTCGATCCCGAAGAGAAGGAAGAGATCTTCGGAAAGTGGGTTTTTATGATCCGATAAAGAATCAAACTTATTTAAATGTTCCCGCTATTCTATATTTCCTTGAAAAGGGCGCTCAACCTACGGGAACTGTTCATGATATTTCAAAGAAGGCGGGAGTTTTTATGGAACTTTCCTTTAATCAACAGATGAAATTAAATTAATGAAATAAAAAAAAAGGGGGAGGGGGATGACTTGTATATAACTTTGTATAAACTTTTCTATATTACTCCCCCTCTTTTGTTCTATTCCTACCCATTTATTATTACTACCACAAGATGTTGTCGTCTATAACGACAACATCTTCTTTTTTTATTTTAGTAAGATAAATTCATATAAGACAGATAAATAGAAAAAATAAGACAGATAAATAGAAAAAAAAGAAAGTGAATAAATGAAGTAGTTGGATCTATAAATAGAAAATTTTATATTATTGCTAATTCAATCAATAATGGTTGGTTTTCGTTGAAACTTTAACTTTCTTTTTTTTTTTTTATGAACTGAACAAATCAAATAAAAAAAACATGGTATTTAAGCTTGCTTTTTTTACTTATATTGATTGAGTAAACCCAAGCAATATTTTTTTATACTTCTCTCCGAATTTTTTTTACACCTATACCTTTTTGTATCTATCTTTATTATTTATGCAGTGTCAATTCAATACAAGTCATTCGTTTTTTTTTATTTGATTTTGATTATAGTTATAGTAATTCAATAAAATATTGAATTTAATAATAAAATATTGTTGAATTAAATAGAGAATATTGAATCATTTTGTATTTTAATTTATGGTTTTCTACATTATGTTCTTTTCTCAACATTCATATTGACAACAGTATATCAAACAAATATAATCCGATCGTGAATAAATGTATCTATTTCTCTGTTCTATAGACTTGGTTTTTTTTTTACTTTTTTCAAACGATGGGTTCATTGGATTTGCTGGGATACAAGAAGTCTTTCTTTTTTTTTAATAAAAAAAATGGATAAGATAATAATGTATAACATACGAATAAAATCTGTGGTAGTCGATCAATTTACATTTGATTTATATTTTTATCTTAATCTATCTTCTTATTTTAGACGTCATTGTATTTGCATCTGATCTGTTCATTTTTATGTTCAGAATCGCTTAGAAATATTTTTTCTATTTTAATATTTTGATTGCGTTGTGTAATTCAATCTCTTTTTTGATTCCGATTGGATCTATACATTTTGATTCGGGTTGCTAACTCAACGGTAGAGTACTCGGCTTTTAAGTGCGACTAGCATTTTTTACACATTTGTATGAAGTAACGGATTCGTCGATACCATCGGTAGAGCTTTGTAAGACCGCGACTGATCCTGAAAGGAAGGAATGGAAAAAGCAGCATGTCGCATTAATGGAGAATTTTGAGAATATTTTATTCGTATCTTATCGGATCGATACAAAATCTTGTTTGAATTCTTGACGCGAAAAAAAAAAATAAAAAAAGATTAAAGTTGGATTAAGTGAATAAATGGATAGAGCCCCTTGGCTCCAATTCTAGGGAAACAAAAAAAAGCAACGAGTTTATGTTCTTAATTTGAATAATTACCCGATCTAATTAAACGTTAAAAATATATTAGTGCTTGATACGGGAAATGTTTTTACCATAAGTAGATTATCGATTTTTTTTAATCCTAATTATTAGTAGATATTCTCCATTAGAGTGTGGGGATGAATGTGTAGAAAAGCAGTATATTGATAAAAATCTTTTTTTTCCAAAATCAAAAGAGCGATTGGGTTGAAAAAATAAAGGATTTCTAACCATCTTGTTATCCTATAATGAACATAAACCGATTTAATTAGATTTTCATTAGATGGAAAAAGAAAGGATAAAGAGTCCGTTGATAAGTCTTATCTGTTTCCGGGGTATCTATCTAGTCTTTTCTTAAATATCCTGTTTTGACTGTATCGTACTATGTGTCATTTAATAACCCAAGAAATCAAATCTCCTATCCCGGGTTTCAATCTAATTTTAAATAAATGGAGGAATTAAAAGGATATTTAGAACTAGATAGATTTAGGCAACATGACTTCCTATACCCACTTATCTTTCGGGAGTATATTTATGCACTTGTTCATGATCATGGTTTAAATAGATCTATTTTGTTGGAAAATGTAGCTTATGATAATAAATCTAGTTTACTGATTGTAAAACGTTTAATTACGCGAATGTATCAACAGAATCATTTGCTGATTTCCACTAATGATTCTAACCAAAATCCATTTTTAGGATACAACAAGAATTTGTACTCTCAAATTATATCAGAAGGATTTGCAGTCATTGCGGAAATTCCATTTTCTTTACGATTAATATCTTCCTTAGAAGGGGCACAAATCGTAAGATCTTACCATTTTCGATCCATTCATTCAATATTTCCTTTTTTAGAGGACAAATTCCCACATTTAAATTATGTGGCAGATGTACTAATACCCTACCCCATCCATCTGGAAATCTTGATTCAAACCCTTCGCTACCGGGTGAAAGATGCCTCCTCTTTGCATTTATTGCGGTTCTTTCTTCATGAGTATTCGAATTGGAATATTGTTATTATTCCAAATAAAGCTATTTCTTTTTTTTCAAAAAGTAATTCAAGATTATTGTTATTCTTATATAATTCTCATATATGTGAATACGAATCTGTCTTCCTTTTTCTCCGTAAACAATCTTCTCATTTACGATTAACATCTTCTGGAGTCCTTTTTGAGCGAATTTATTTACATAGAAAAATAATAAAACATCTTGTCGAAGTCTTTGCTAATGATTTTCCGGGCATCCTATGTTTCCTGAAAGATCCTTTCATTCATTATGTTAGATATCAAGGAAAATCAATTCTGGCTTCAAAAGATACGCCTCTTCTGATGAATAAATGGAAATATTACCTTGTCAATTTATGGGAATGTCATTTTTATGTGTGGTTTCA